AAGTTATTCTAATTTATTCTTCGGTAAATCAATTATATAATATTCCATTTTTGAAGAATGGCCACTATTTTAATTACATCTTCTATTTTAGCAATTTTCATAAGCTCTTTTGTACTTTTATTAAAAAGATCATATAATGTCAGTATTTTCGCCCTTTGGAGGGACTCAAGGGTCGTGGGATCTAAATGCAACTGCTCTACAAAAATCATTTGTAATTTCATGGCAGTAATTCTTAGTTCAGCCGCCTCCTGAGGAGAGTAGGGTTTTGTGAGAGACGAAAGCATGTTTTTAGTCCGCGTTAGAGAGATGTTCTGATTCTCGTTATTGAAAAAGATAGAAGTTAAATTAACCAAATGGCGGCAGGCTTCCCAAAGTGCTTCTTTGGGTGTATAACTTCCATTCGTCCATATTTCGAGAGTAAGTATCTCTAGTGTTTCCCCAAAGGACTTAATAGAATAATTAATCTTTCTAATTGGCAAGTATAATGGAATTATAGGAAAACCTTTTCTTGGCAGTCGATCTTCTCTCCTTAGACACGATCCCCTAATCCTCTCGACTTTTAATTCAAGACACAACTCGATTGGGAGCGCCAGTGTAGCTATATGTTGTGTATCATCAACAATATCCAACGAAGGCGGTAAGATGATGTCTTTAGAAGTTATGTGTCTAGGACCCTTGACACAAATAGATGCGTCGAAAATATCACTATCACTATCACTGTCGGCAGAATTTTTCAAGACAATTTGTTGCAAATTCGTTAAAAGTTCTGCTACCGATTCTTTAACACCGACTATTCTACTAAAGTCATAGGAGATGTAGTGTGCTGCTATTACATTTACGTGAGTAATACATATTCCTTCCACTTCGCTAAGCAAAGTCTTTCGTAGCGAAATGGCGATCGTCTCGGCTTGACCTTCCCGAAGCGGACACAGAACAAAACGCCCATATTTATAATGTTGGCTAATCTCCTTTGTAGCAACACAACTCCATTGGACAATGTGTTCTATTCGCTTCACTTCGTCTTTTTTCATTAATCCTCCTGTTTTAGATTTTTACAATTTATACGCGTCTTTTTTTTGGAGGTCTGCATCCATTATGTGGTAGAGGGGTTACGTCCATGACGCAATTTAGCCGTATTCCACTTCTCCGAATGGCTCGTAATGCAGAATCTCGTCCGAGACCGGGACCTTTTATTCTGACGTCTGCTTCTTGCATACCCTGATCGATTACTATACTAATAGCATTTGCTGTCGCAGTTTGCGCAGCAAAGGGCGTCCCTCTTCTTGGGCCCCTGAATCCACAAGTACCGGCGGAGGACCATGAAACCACCTGACCCTGGGTATCTGTAACCGTTACAATGGTATTGTTGAAACTTGCTTGAATATTTATTACCCCCTTGGATATTCGAAGACTACTTTTCCGTGAAGTAAAACGCGGATACTTCCGTGAAGTAAAACGCGGATTTTTCCGTGGAATAAAACGCACATAGTTAGGTAAACTAGTTCTTGATATAGGTTTTGCCATATTTTATCATCTCATAAAAATGAGTCAGAGATATATGGATATATCCATTTCGTGTCAAAACAAATCTTTTCTTTTATTTGTGCATTGGGTACGTTGTAGAGTCCCTTTTTTTTTTTAGAAATATTATCCCTGTCTCTGTTTATGCCTAGGGTTGGAGCAAATTACTATAATTCGTCCCCGTCTACGGATCAGTCGACATTTTTCGCAAATTTTACGAACGGAGGCTCTTTTTTTCATAATTTGTTTTTCCTTACCTTAATGAAATTACGAATCTACTCTAGAAAAAAAAAAAGAAATCTCTTGAAATTTTGAACCTCAAATTGTATCCCAACGAAAGGAGGATTGATAAATCCAATTAATCGTTCGAATCTTTGTTGCGGGGTTTAGGGTCTATTCTAAAAATTATGCGCCCCCGGGTTGAATCATAACGACTTACTTCAATTTTGACTCTATCGCCTGGTAGTATTCGTATATAACTACGCCGTATCTTTCCAGAAATATAACCTAGGATCAGATCGTCATTATCTAAACGAACTCGAAACATACCATTGCGAAGTGATTCCACTACAAGTCCTTCTAAGATCCATTTTTCATCTTTCATTTTAGATAAACCTCTTTAAGTATCAACTAAAGCTAAAAAAAATAAGAATGATATTAGACAACCCGTCCTTTCTCTTTCCTTCACAAAGGAAATAGGAAGTTGCAGATTCAATTTAAATTCGGATACTAGAAGGATTACCATATATAACACAAAATTTCTCCTCCGATTCCTTCTAGTCGAGCCTCTCGGTCTGTCATTATACCTCGAGAGGTAGAAAGGATAACAATACCTATTCCTCCTAAAATCCTGGGAATTTTTTCATAATTGGAATAGATTCGTTGACCGGGTCGACTGATCCGTTTTAAAATAGTTCTATATCGCCCCTTCCTATTCCTTCGATGTCGCAGAGTTGAAACCAAGAAATTTTTCGTGCTT